TGGAAGGCCACCATTGACTAGTTTTCTAAATAGTCTTTTTTTTTTTAGTTTAATCTAAGGCAATGTGTGCATGGCTAAAAAAATTTACTTAGGGAATAAAAATATACAACTACACTATATACGATCTCGAGTAATAGAAAAAAAGATTACAATAAAGATTACAATATTGATATTAGAGTAGAAAAAAAGGAAAGAGATCTCAAAGATCTTTTTCCTAAAATTCACGTTTGGTCCATTTATACCATAATCAAACCTTCCCCTCAATTAATATTCAATTTAGATTGGTCATCCAATCCGAATATTCACTATTTGGACTCCTAATTTGACTAAGAAGTCTTGCGATATTACGACGTGTTATTAAATAAAAAGGATGTTCTATCAAACGATTCGCCTTTTGAGTTGATTTTATTCAACGATTGACCAAACGAAAATATTAATAAATAATCAATTATATGAACTTAGATCAATCAAATTAATTTCTATGCAACGATTCGGCCCAATCAATTTATCCATTGATTATCTTATCAATTTAGGTTGCAGGATAATGATAAACAAGGGGGAAGGGAAAGGCAAATTTATAACAAAGGGGATTCATAAATGGTTCGTAGAGGGAAGGTCGAACTAGGTATATGGAATTGAATGGCGATAAGTTAACTCTTGTCAAGGGTTAGACGCATCCTTATTAAATCCGATTGCATTCAAGATGAAGAAAGAGTGGGTTTACATTGTGTAAGAAAGACATGTATATGTGATATTAGATATTGACTAGTTATATACGAGCTAAAGATATATCTAAATTTCCCTACTAATCGAATATGAGTGTAGATGGGGATTCTATAGAAGTCCTTCTGTCTCATATGTGACTGTGAGTTGAAGATGAAGTCAATAAAAAAATCGAAGAATTCAAAGTCAAAGAGCGGTTCGGGACAAAGAAACGGAAAAACTAAAGTTGTATGGATTCACAAAGACTTTCTCGAGAGAAACTAAAAAAGAGATATCAAAGTAGTTTTGATAATTCAAGAATGTTATTACTTGAATTCGAAGTTCGTAGTTACTTTGACTGGATGAATCGTAGCAATCGAATAATTAAGTCATAGTTCATTGGTTGAATGTATCATTAACCATTTTTTTTTTGGTACGAGGAACTTATCATGAATCCACTGATTTCTGCCGCTTCCGTTATTGCTGCTGGATTGGCTGTAGGGCTTGCTTCTATTGGACCTGGAGTTGGTCAAGGTACTGCTGCGGGTCAAGCTGTAGAAGGTATCGCGAGACAGCCCGAGGCGGAGGGAAAAATACGAGGTACTTTATTGCTTAGTCTAGCTTTCATGGAAGCTTTAACAATTTATGGCTTGGTTGTAGCATTAGCACTTTTATTTGCTAATCCTTTTGTTTAATATTAGAAATATGAAAAATTTTTATTTTTCATATTTTATTGCCTTGGACTTGTGCTTGTGCTTTGCTTTTTCGAATTATATAAAGATTTCATTCCTAGAATTACTTATTCGTTGAGAAAATAACCCACGGGAAGGGCTGATTTGCGGATGAGGAATTAGCATACAAACTCGCTTTCATCCTTCCCGTTTGTGTTCGTAGGCCTTTTAAGAGGGGTTGCAACCAAGAAGGTAATTCAATATTTCTAAATCTAATAGATTTTTGATTCGATTTAAAAAGTAGGAAACTAGAAATATATAGATATAGGGCAAAGTAATACAAAAAGAACTCTGTTCGATTTTTTAGTCTATCTATAGAGGAGATCATATGAAAAATGTAACCGATTCTTTCGTTTCTTTGGGCCAATGGCCATCCGCCGGGAGTTTCGGGTTTAATACCGATATTTTAGCAACAAATCTAATAAATCTAAGTGTAGTGCTTGGGGTCTTGATCTTTTTTGGAAAGGGAGTGTGTGCGAGTTGTTTATTTCAAGAATAGGCTGGATCCAACCAGATGTACTTTTTCTCTTATAACTAGGAAAGTTATACCTAAGAAAGAAGGGTGCATGATCTCGCGAATTACTTCTGAATCAATTCAGAAATCATATGTAAGAACTATAGCATTTCGTAATTTATTGGAAAATCCACTTTGATTCTCTATCAACCAATAATATGGGCCCATTAACATGGTTAAAGCTAAACTGTTTGAAGTCCAGACGCAGCACGGTACTCTTTCTACCACTATGTTAATATAGAGATGGTTTCAAATAAATAATTTTTATCAATAGAGAACACTCATATTGATAAAATGATTTGAACTACTTATTGGGGATTTTATCCCCTTTTTTAGCCAATGCTGAATCGATGACCTATGTATTGTGTATAAAGTAAGAAAAACTTCTTGGATTAAAAAAGTAAACAATTTTGCTGACAATTACATATTTTTTGTTTGGTCAGAAGAGTCCTCCGAATTTTTTTGTCTTGGATTAGTTTGAGATTTTGATTTCATTTTGGAATATGACAAGAGAATAGAGGATAGGCTCATTACATTAACAAGAAAGATATGG